TTTTTTGAAACGAGGCCCTCTGTAACGTGACATAAAGACTCCTTTTTTTTCATAAACCTAAATAATAACAAAAAAACTAAACTAAATTATAAATATAATAAATAACTCGAAATCTAGTAAAGTATTGTACTAGAAAGAATAATTAGATGAATTCTATCAATATCTGGACATTATTGTATATGTAAATAAATATGTAAATAAAAAAAAATAAGAGTACCCTTCTGGTTCTGGATTTGTTCTCCCGAAATCCTCCCCTTTTTTATTCAGAATTTTAAATTCCTACGATATAATCGGTGACTCGTGAAAAAAGGGAAGAAACCTTTTCCCTATTTCTCTCTATTTATTTGATTTCACAGTATCAATTATGTCAAAAATCAAACAAATAATGAAAAGCCGGCTATCGGAATCGAACCGATGACCATCGCATTACAAATGCGATGCTCTAACCTCTGAGCTAAGCGGGCTTACATAACAGAAATTTTACATATATAGAAAGTTAGTAAATTCTTGAGATCTTATCTATTAACTGCTCATTCTTATCTATTCATATTACTTATGAATAGAGAAAAAAAATGAATATAGAAAAGAATAGAATTTTTCATTATAATATAGAAGATCAAAATGAATATAACGATTAATAGAATATAGCAATAACGCATTTCGATCTATTCATAAAATATATGTTTATCAATAATTAATATTTTTTTTATCAATTATATATTAAAAATATTCAAATTCTCTTTTTTTTTTTCAAATTCTTTATACATTTTTTTTATTTAGAATTCTAAATAGAATCTAATATCTAATAAAGATCTAATAATATAATAGAATTTACTAAAAATTCGAATTATATACATTAATATGACTGTCTATATAGATTTTGTGAAAATTATTATATTTAGATTTAGAATGAATTCTATTTCAAATTAGAAATGAAATAATTTTCAATACTAAGAACTATCTAATTTGAACTATTTAATTTAATAAACTAATCAAAAATGAATTCGAAATTTCCCACCCTTTTTTTTATTCAAAAAAGATTATTTACAATTATGGAATGATTAGTTAATGTCTATTCTATTAATAAAAATTCTATATTAAATGAAATCATTTTTCGAATAGATATTTTCTATAGAAAATATAAAGAATTAATATATTTAGAATGTAATATATGTAAAATGATATATAATAATCCTAGAATAATCATAAAAAAAAATTTTAAAGGAAAAGTTTTTTTTGAGTTCTGTTCTCTTAAGGAGAATAAAAAATAAATAAAAATGAAAGAGAAAGGTACAATCCAATTCAGACCATAATGAAGCATTTCGCTCTTTTCATTCGGAAAGGTGGAAGATAAGACGAAAAAAAAAAGAATCGACCAGTCAAGTATTCAAAATTTTACGAGAAAAATAATAGAACGAGATAAAAATAGATATGTGTATCTATCTATCTATCTATATTGAATTGCAGATACAGAAATGATAGAATCATTTTGGATTCGACCAAATATGGGTCTCTGATAGAGATCAAATAAGCTAGATAAGAAATAAAATAGGATCAATTTTCGATATAGGAATTGGTATCTAATGAATTCAATGGTTCCAGCATAATACAAATGAAAGAAAAAAGACAAGGACATTTTCATTTTAATGAGATATTACTATTAATAAAGTAATAAGATCCTAATTAATAGAATAATAAGATACTAATGGGGATATGGCGAAATTGGTAGACGCTACGGACTTAATTGGATTGAGCCTTGGTATGGAAACCTTACCAAGTGATAACTTTCAAATTCAGAGAAACCCTGGAATGAAAAATGGGCAATCCTGAGCCAAATCCGGTTTTCCGAAAACAAATAATGGTTTCGAAAGCAAGAACGAGAAAAACAAAAAGGATAGGTGCAGAGACTCAATGGAAGCTGTTCCAACAAATGGAGTTGACTGCGTTGCGTTAGTAAAGGTAAAGGAATCCAATCCTTCCAGCGAAACTCTAGAAAGGATGAAAGATAAACCTATATACATACGTATACGTAAAAAAAGAGTATTTCAAATGATTAATGACGACTCGAATGTTTTTTTAATGGTATAGTAAAAATGAACGAATTGTTGTAAATCAATTACAACTTCAAGTTGAAAAAAGAATCCAATATTCATTGATTAAATATCATTCACTCCATCATAATCTGATAGATCTGTTGAAGAACTGATTAATCAGACGAGAATAGAATAAAGATAGAGTCCCATTCTACATGTCAATACGGACAAAAATGAAATTTATAGTAAGAGGAAAATCCGTCGACTTTAAAAATCGTGAGGGTTCAAGTCCCTCTATCCCCAAAAATAGAAAAAGGCACGTTTTATTTGCCTTTCTAATTATTTATCCTATCCTTTGGTTAGCAATTCACAATTCATTATGTTTATCATTGATTCTACTCTTTCCCAAACGGATCTGGGCAGAAATTTGTTTCTTATCACAATACTTGTGAATATATATGATACAC